CCGGACAGTTGCTCCTTTTGAACCCGCTTCAAGTCATGATGATTAATCACTCAATCTTGGGGTAAATAGTATATAATGCTTATGTTTACTTTCACTTAACTCTTGTACATAGGAAATGGGGCTGAATCTTTTTACTGCAAAATAAGAAGCTGTTTTTTTCACTCATATAACTATCTGATTTAGTTCATCAACCCGAATCCCGAATGATGAATAAAAAATAAAAATATATATATTCAACTCATAAAATTTCCTTACTAGAAAGAAAATAAATAGAGGAAATTTTATGTCTTAACGAATCACACGTAGAGATATTGATAACACACATAGAGTTAATGGTATTTCATAACTAATTGATTGAGCAGCAGCCCGTAAACCACCTAAAAAGGAATATTTATTATTTGATCCATAACCTGACATAAGAAGGCCCACGGGAGCAATACTTGAAATGGCAATCCATAAAAAAACACCAATACTTAAATCGTCTAGAACAAGGTGATAGCCAAAAGGAATTACTAAATAACTTAGTAGAATTGATGTGACTGCTATGGATGGTCCGATACTGAATAAACGAGTATCTCCTCTTGATGGAAGAAGATTCTCTTTGAAAAGTAATTTTGTACCATCTGCTAAAGCTTGAAGAATTCCCAAAGGCCCGGCGTATTCAGGGCCAATACGTTGTTGTATCCCCGCAGATATTTCTCTTTCTAACCAAACAATCACTAGTACACCTATTGTGATTCCTAATACAGGAGTAAAAGTAGGGACAAGAATCCATATGATCTCATATACCCCCTTTAAGGATTCCAATCTAAAAAAAGAATTGATAGCTTGTACTTCTGTTGTATCTATTATCATTTTAACGATCAACTTCTCCCATAATGATATCTATGCTACCTAGTATTGTCATAATATCAGCCAATTTCATTCTTTTAACTAATTGAGGAAGGATTTGCAAATTGATAAAACCTGGCGGTCTAATTTTCCATCTCCAAGGAAAAACACCCTTATCTCCTATCAGAAAAATTCCTAATTCTCCTTTTGGGGCTTCGACTCTCATATAAAGTTCTTGCTTTGACAATTCAAAAGTAGGAGAGGGTTTTTTACTGATAAATCGATAGTCAAAATCATTCCATTCGGGATCCCCTACTTTATCAAAGCGCCGGATTTCTAAATTCTCATAGGGCCCCCCCGGAATTCCTTCTAAAGCCTGTTGAATAATTTTTATTGATTCTGTCATTTCACTGATTCGTACTAAATAACGAGCTAACGAATCTCCTTCTTTTTGCCATTGAACCCCCCAATCAAATTCATCGTAAGACTCATAATGATCAACCTTCCGAAGATCCCATTGTATTCCGGAAGCTCGTAGCATTGGTCCTGATAAACCCCAATTTATTGCCTCCTCTCCGCCAATAATGCCTACTCCCTCAACTCGCTCTAAAAAAACAGGATTCCGTGTAATAAGCCTTTGATATTCAGTAACTCTTGTTAAAAAATAATCACAAAAATCCAAACATTTATCTATCCAGCCATGAGGTAAATCAGCAGCGACTCCTCCGATACGAAAATAATTATGCATCATTCGCATACCGGTGGCAGCTTCGAATAGGTCATATATCAACTCTCTTTCTCGAAAAATATAGAAGAAGGGGGTTTGCGCGCCAATATCTGCCATAAAGGGGCCAAGCCATAACAAATGCGAAGCTATACGACTTAACTCTAACATAATGACTCTGATATAGCTGGCCCTTTTAGGCACTTGAATATTGCCTAACTGCTCTGGTGCATTTACAGTTATTGCTTCGGTGAACATAGTAGCTAAATAATCCCAACGTGTTACATAAGGTAAATATTGTATAATTGTTCGGTTTTCCGCAATTTTTTCCATCCCTCTATGTAAATAACCCAATATCGGTTCACAGTCAATAACATCTTCACCATCTAGAGTAACAATGAGTCGAAGAACACCGTGCATTGATGGGTGCTGAGGACCCATATTGACTATCATAAGGTCATTTCGTGTAGCTGGTGCAGTCATAGGTTTTTTCCCGATTCATTCTTCCATGAATTGCTGAAAGCGAAAAGAGGTTCATCAAAATTTAAGCAAAACTTCAAAACGACTCTTCAAATTAATGATTCTTTGTTTCTCGAATCTCCAACCGGCCTATTAATTCTTTATAACGTACTCTATTTTTTTTTGACAAATAGGCGAGCAGCCGTTGACGTTTTCCTAGAATTTTACGCAGACCTCTCTGAGATAAATAGTCTTTTTTGTGCAATTCCAAATGTGAAGTAAGTCTCCGTATCCTATTGGTAAAACTCACTACTTGAAATTCAACAGACCCCTTGTTGTCTTCGTTTTCCTCTTTCAAAATAATTACACTGAATGGATTTTTTATCATAAAAAAGCTCCTCCTACCTTTTAATTTACATATACATATTTGATTTTATCGATCAGTAATAATAATATCAGTCATTTTAATATAGTATTTAGTATACACAAGAATTTTAATTTATTTATGGACTTCCGATTTTATTAATCAAAATTTTCATTTGATTTGGACAGGGATAAAAGGGGGGATGGTACATTTTTACACTCACAACGTCGAAGAATTTAGACCTCCGTTTTAATTAGGAAGATTCCGTAGATTCGTTTATTTTATAGATTTTATCCAAACAAATTGATACGTCATTGGCTTAGTATTGGCTTAGTATTTTAGTATTAAATAAAATATCGATCTATATTAGACTGAGACGTAAGACAGGGCATATGTGCATCTGTTTGCTTTTCTATATGGTACAAAACATATAGGAAAAATGTACCATCAACCTATTTTTAATTGTGGATATATTCTTAACATACTAAAACGGCTTCCATTATTGGTATTAAACCAATATCGATTCATACAAGCTAAGTCTTCTAATCGATAATTAGGCCAAAGAAATAACTTTAATTTAATTAATTCGTTTTTATCTCTATCAAGATGTTTACTTTGATCCAAAAAAGTATTCCCACCTTTTATGTTCTTCTTGTTACAAAATACTCGATTTCTATCCACACCATTTATATTCTTTGAATTGAAAGAAATTAGAATTCTCAATTCTCTACGACGTCTAGACGAGAAAATCTTTTCAGGAACAACAAAATCATAATGTTTTTTGTCTATCTTTCGAATTAGTCTTTGATATCTTGGGATAGATTCATCCAATTTATTTTTATCGATATATCTTTTTTCTCGATATCTTTGAGGAGTTTGGTACTTACTCTTATGAACCAATGAGATACCTATGGTTTGATACATAATAAAGTATCCATCGTTTTTTACAGACAAACGAATGGGCTCGATAAAAAATATCCCCCTTTTATTCAATTCTATAGGAGTCAATTTTTTCCGAATCACCATTATATCCAAATTTATTTCTTTCCTTTGAATAGACGATATAGTAGTATCTCTTGTATTTCTCAGTCCAAGCAAGTAACAATATATCTTGATATTATCGATCATTCTTTCAGTTAAATTCGGAATTAAACCATCGTCTATTATCCATTGAAAAAGCAAATAGTGTTTCCGTAAGAAAATCATTTCTGGTCTCATCTTATTCCGGCTCTTGTATTGTTTTTTCATTTTACCTTGGTTTTGCGCATATGATCTAAGGCCTCTTCGGCCTGCGGGTTCTTTTTCTTCTTGATTTCGATTCATTAATCTTTTTTCATTCGATTGTATAAAAAAATTCCATTTTTGCTTTTCATTGATGTTTTTATTAAAAAGAAGTAATTTGCTTGGTATAATCCATGGTTTGATTTTGTATACATTATAAAGTGGCACGAATTCCGGGAAGAACGGAAGTTTCAGATTTGTCGATATTGGGTTTAGGATTTCTTCATTCATTTCCATCCAATCAAAAAAAAATTTCTTTTCATTGATCGTATTTTTTTCTAAATCCTGATGAATCGTCAGATAAAAAAGATCGTTTTTATCCATTTTCTCAATTTTTTGGTAATTCTTATTTCCAACCTTAGTATTTATATTACTGTTATAATCCATTTTGGTCCAGGCCTTAATATCTATTTTTTGTCTTAGAAAAAAATTGAGAATTGTCCAATCAAAATATTTTCTATCTGCATTTTTTTGCATATACACAACATCACCCTTTTCTAGATAATTATTGATAGTAATTTCCTCCAGGCTTTCAAATAAATTTTGTTTATAATTGTTGTAATTAAAAGTAATCTTTTGGTTGTTATTTAATTCTGATGGTGATCCATAAATAATATATGAGGACTTCTTTATTTCAGAATTAATAGATTTATATGATAAAAGATCATATATATAGTATTTTTGAAAATTATCTTTTTGGTTTGGTAATGGATATACTTTAAAACCCTTTTGTTTTTTGTGATAAAGTAATCGGTCTTTTTCATACGAATTACATTTTGTTAAATCCTTATTTTGGGTCATACCACCTTCAGTGATTGTAGTTCGCCATTTTTGTGGTATTAATCCAGACCATCTAATCTGAGATAAATTGTATTGATAATGACCTCTTAACCAGTTTTTCCATTGATTCATTTCGGAACTTGTAAGTTTTGTATGTCTTAATTCGGAATGAAATATTCCTTGTGTTACAAAAGAATTTTTTATTGCAGTCTTAAGAAAAAAGGGGGTTCCATGATAGTCAAGAATGGATCTTAGCTTATATAAATTAATAACTCGGGTTTGTGATAATTTATAAAATACATATGCTTGTGATAATGAGGATAAGTTAAAAAAAAGATGTGAATTCTTCTTACTATTCTTAATATTGTAAAGTGCACTTTTTAGAGTTGAAATAAAGTTAATTTCTTTTTTGTTTTTTATTTCTTTGTTTGTTTTATTATTGTAAATGTATTTATCAAAACAAAAATTTCTCGATTCAAGAACGAGTTGTGTAGTAATTCTGGCAATATGAATGATACATAGAAAGATATCAAGGTATATTCTTTTAATGAAAATTTTTAT